CCCCCTTTGGTATTCTCCGTGTATTCTTACGTGAACCAATACGTCCATTCTTACGTGAACCAATTCTCGGTATATTTTTTGCCATTTTTTCATCTCATAAATATGAGTCAGAGATATATGGATATATCCATTTCGTGTCAAAAAGGACCCCTCCCTTTTTTTACCCTTTTTACTTATCGGGTGTTTTAACAAGTCTGATTATCCTTGTCTTTGTTTATGTCTTGGGTTGGAACAAATTACTATAATTCGTCCCCGCCTACGGATTAGTCGACATTTTTCACAAATTTTACGAACAGAAGCTCTTATTTTCATATTTGGCATTCCTCATTTTAATTCTGAATCTAGTTTTTGGAAGAAAATAGGTTTCTTGGAATTTTTTATCTCGAATCATCTTCTCACGAAAGGAATGTTGAAGTTGATAAAAACACCTAATCTTTCGAATCCTTATTGCGAAGTCGATAAATTATACGTCCTCTGGTTGAATCATAACGACTTACTTCAATTTTAACTCTATCGCCTGGTAGTATCCGTATAAAACTACGTCGGATCTTTCCCGAAACATAACCTAGAATCATATCTTGATTATCTAAGCGAATCCGGAACATACCGTTGGGAAGGGATTCAGTAATTAAACCTTCATGAATCCATTTTTGTTCTTTCATTCCAGGTAAAGCCTCCTTGAAGTATCAATTGATGGAGGAGGAACGATATTAGACAACCCGCCCCTTTTCTTTTTGTTTTCACAAATAAGAAGTTTCGGACCCAATTCGTATATTAGAAGGATTACCATATATAACACAAAACTTCTCCACCAATTCGTTCTAGTCGAGCCTCTCGGTCTGTCATTATACCTCGAGAAGTAGAAATAATTACAATTCCCATCCCACCTAAAATTCTAGGAATTCGTTGGTAGTTCGAATAGATTCGGAGACCAGGCCGGCTGATCCGTTTTAAATTTAAAAAATTTATATAAGACCTTTTCCTATTCCTTCTATGCCGTAGGGTTAAAACCAAAAAAGATTTTTTGGTTTCTTTATGTTTTCTCACGTTTTCGATAAAACCTTCTCGTAAAAGTATTTTAACAATATTTTCAGTGATATTAGTATATGCTATTCGAACCACCCTTTTTCTATCCATATCAGCATTTCGTATAGAAGTTATTATGTCAGCAATAATATCCCTACCCATGGTGAATTAAATTTCTTGGTGATCCCCAATTTTGATATAATCAACATATTTTTTTTTACTTATTTGTTTATGAATTTAAATTTAAATTAAAGGCATATGCGTGAGACACAATCTACTAAAAATTCTGAATATATTTCTTAATCTCTTTCTTTCAAATACTTTACTACAACCAATGGTATTATCTTATTTTAGAAGACCTTACAATACCTCCGGAGCTAATGAAACTATTTTAGTAAAATTTAACTGTCTCAATTCCCGGGCAATTGCACCAAAAATTCGAGTTCCTTTGGGGTTTCCTTCTTGGTCAATGACAACCGCAGCATTGTCATCATATCGTATTATCATACCGTTATCACGTTTGAGTTCTTTACAAGTACGTACAATTACAGCTCTGACCACCTCTGATCTTGCTAGGGGCATATTTGGCACTGCGTCTTTGATCACAGCAACAATAACGTCACCGATATGAGCATATCGACGATTGCTAGCTCCTATGATTCGAATACACATCAATTCTCGAGCCCCGCTGTTATCCGCTACATTCAAAAGGGTCTGGGGTTGAATCATATCATTTTTTTAGAATCTATTCTTTCAATGCAAAGCAAAGAGTGAAGAAAAAAAAGAAATATTGTTTGTCCAAAGAAAGAAACCGGCACCTGTTATTGTTTTTTTATCCCCAAGACCTTTTTATTTTTATTTTTTTATCCCGAAATAATGAATTGAGTTCGTATAGGCATTTTGGACGATGCTATTGAAATCGCCCTTCTGGCTATATTTTCTGTTACTCCACCCATTTCATAAAGTATTCGACCTGGTTTAACAACAGCTACCCAATATTCAGGGGATCCTTTCCCCGAACCCATACGTGTTTCTGCGGGTCTTACTGTAACCGGTTTGTCTGGAAATATACGTACCCATATTTTTCCACCGCGGCGTGCATTTCGTGTCATTGCTCGTCGACCTGCTTCTATTTGTCTAGACGTGATCCAAGCAGGTTCAAGTGCCTGAAGAGCGTATTTACCGAAAGAAATATGATTACCTCGATAAGATATTCCCTTCATTCTTCCTCTATGTTGTTTACGGAATCTGGTTCTTTTGGGGTTATAGTTGATGGTTGGTTCTGAATTCCATCTCTACTACAGAACTGGACATGAGAGTTTCTTCTCATCCAGCTCCTCGCGAATAATAAAAATTTCAAAATGTCTATTATTCATTTGTATATCTTGCTTTTTTAGCTAACTAAGCATATTAATATTTCTATTTTATATTTTTAAATTGATATTTTTAAATATCATATTATTTTTTTATGTTC